AGTCTAGGGTCTATCGGTAAGGACGTGAAATACGAAATAACAAGGGAGAGACTTTGAACTTGTTTATCCTAACTGAAAAGGGTAAGTTGAATAGTTAATTGAAACATCTTACTAAACTATGAGGAATACATCAACTGAGATTCCGTGCGTAGCGGCGAGCGATAGCGGATAAATTGTCTTAAACAGATAATTAAGATGATTGGACATCTAGACTAAACCCCGATAGACACCTATAGAGAAAGTACCGTGAGGGAAAGACTCAGAATTGGTTCTAAAAGTTACCTTTTGCATAATGGGCCTGCAAGACAAGATTTGGCAAGCTTAAGTAGTAAATGAAGGCGTAGTGATAGCAAGACAAACTCGTTAGTCAAATTTTCCCGAAACCAAGTGATCTAACCATGGCCAGGTAGCTATGCTGACCGAACCAGTGATTGTGGCAAAAATCTTGGATGAGCTGTGGTTAGCGGTGAAATACTAGTCGAACTTGGATATAGCTGGTTCTCTACGAAACTTATCTTAGTAAGGCGCCCCAAGCTGATTCGCCCCCAAACCCCGGGGGTTTGAATTACTGGTGTAGTAAGACTATGGCGATAAGGCCCCTAGTCAAGAGGGGGAAGCCCCAACCAGAAATTAAAGTCACTAATACAGATTAAGTGTATAAAGAGGGCTCAACTTAGACAAACAGGAAGTAGGCTTGGAAACAGCCATCTGCACAGGAAAACGTAAAAGTTCACTGAATGAGCCAGGGACCTCTAATAATTAAGGCGGCTAAATCTGTAACTGAAATTCTGGAAGCCAGCATCAACTGGCTTGGTAGTAGAGCGTTCTGTAGGCACGATATGTGCGCACCTTGTGAGATAAACAGAAGTGATAATGCAGGCATGAGTAGTACAAGATTAACTCCCAAATAAATATATATATGTATACAGCTTCTAAGGACATTATGCCCGATGAATTATAATTTTTATACCTGTTCAGGAAAAATATTATGGTACTTCGTACCTTCAACTGTTATTTATGGGATTTATATCTAGGCATAATTTCTCTTAAGGAACTCGGCAAAATAAGATCTCGACTGTTTACCAAAAACATAGCTCTCTGCTAAAGGCTACTTAAGTATAGGGGGTGAATTCTGCCCAATGGTTGTACAGTGAAACTAAGTACTAACGTATAAAGCGAAACCCAACTGAATGGCCGCGGTAACTCTGACCGTGATAATGTAGCACAATAAATAGCCAATTAATTGTTGGCGGGTATGAATGGAACCACGAGGGTTTTACTGTCTCAAGAGGAAAGCCGATGAAATTATAGTTGTAGTGAAGATACTACATAGACATTGTAAGACGAAAAGACCCTATCGAGCTTTACTGGATACCGATAGCGTTAACTCAAAATGATCGATACTAAGTATTCTAATTTTGAGTTAATAATTTTTGTTGGTGGGACAGTTTAGTTGGGGCGACTGCCTTTGAATAAGAAACGAAGGCGAGCTTATGGTATACAAAGCTAATCTCATTAGCCTGACAGTGAGGGGGACACCCCTAGCTGGCACAAGGACTACATCCTATGTGGGCGATAATGACCCGATATAATTGTCCAAAATAAATATCGAAAGCGGATAAAAGCTACCGTAGGGATAACAGCGTAATATTGTCGGAGAGTTCTTATCGAGGACAGTGTTTGCGACCTCGATGTTGAATTGCGGTGCCCTGGTGCTGTAGAAGGTACCCTAGGTTGGTCTGTTCGACCATGAAAACCGTACATGATTTGAGTTCAGAGCGTGGTGACACAGCTCGGTTTCTATCTACAATGTTCAATCCCAACTTTTTTGAGTCCTAGTACGCAAGGAATGGTCTCAGCGATGCTCGACTATATTGGCCCCATCGATGTAATTAACTTCTGGCTGCTGCAAAGAAGGAGAACAAAAGGTTTAGGGATTAATAAGATCACCTTCTTATATGCCATGTGGGTGCATAGCCCCTGGCATACTATGGAATTAACACTAGGGCTCATCATACTAATAGTGTTGACGTATGGATTAAAGGCCCCTACTTTAAGATTAGCTATGCTACTTGCGGGGGCTGCTGGGCTATTAGCTGTGCCCCACCTACTATGTTGGACACAGGCTATTAAGATGTTGGTGATGCTTAGTGGGTTAGCTATACTATGTATGCTGGACCATCGAACATCGCATCGATCAAGCTCTTTATTGATTTTATTAGTGATCTTAGGTAATTTATTACTTATTGGGTCAACAAATTTAATTTCTATATATTTAGCATTAGAAATGCAAACATTATGTATGTTTATCTTAGTGGCTTATAATAAAAACTCATTATTATCGGCAGAAGCTGGGCTGAAATACTTCGTGTTGGGGGCACTATCTTCGGGGTTGTTCCTGTTTGGTTGCGCCTTAATTTATGGCTCCACAGGAGAGCTTGAGCTTCAATTTATTCGTATGAGCATAGTATCTTATGAGATATTAGCTGGTAAATGTTTTATTACTATCTCATTGTTATTTAAAGTATCTGCAGCCCCATTTCATATGTGGGCCCCCGATGTCTACGAAGGGGCTCCAACTTGGGTAGCTGCGCTATTATCTATCGTGCCCAAACTGGGAGTACTAGCGATTATAGTACAAATAGGCTTAAATGAAATGGGGTTATTAATAGCCGGATTAATTTCTTTGATTGTCGGGGCTATAGGAGCTTTGAATCAAACTCGAATAAAAAGACTACTAGCTTATAGCGGGATAAGTCACATGGGGTTTGTGTTGCTTGGAATAGCCATTGGGTCTATAGAAAGTCTTCAGGCGAGTTTAATGTATATAGGTGCCTATGTAATAACTCAAGTTCTACTTTGGTCTGTAGTACTAATTATATCCCCTAAAAGAGACATGCTTATTGAATTTAGTGGTGTTTCAAGATTAAGCCCAATGTTAGCACTAGCATTAGCTACAGGTTTATTGTCTACTGCAGGAATTCCCCCTTTAATTGGGTTTTTAACTAAATGGTATATTATCTTAGCAGCTGTTGGTAAAGGTTACTATATTAGCGCTTTAACAGCTTTAGTTTGTTCCGTGATAGCTGGAGTTTATTACCTTAGATTAGTTAAAATTATGTTTTATCAACCTTTGTCAACGCCTTTAGTAATAACAAATATACTAAATTCTCCACGTGGCAGCGGAGCACCGGAGGCAACGGGCTTAGGCAAGGCAATATTAATAGGGGCAAGTTTATATTTAGTATTAACAATTATAGTATGTCCTAGTTTGTTCTTTCAGTTAACACATTTAATTATTTTAGATTTATTCCCATGTATCTTCTAGTTATATTAATACCACTACTAAGCGCAGTCGGAAGCGGACTAGGGGGTCGCCATCTAGGAAGAAAGGGGGCTGGCCTGTTAAGTTCTGTGTGTGTTCTCGCCAGTAGCCTTTTCTCTTTTGTATTATGTTATGAAATCCTTATTAATGGGGCTACAGTATATATAGAGTTAGGCAGATGGATAGAGTCAGATTTACTAATAACTAGCTTTGGCTTCCAATTTGATATGGTAACAGCTGTAATGTTAATAGTAGTAACCACAATTAGCGGGCTAGTTCATGTATATTCTACAAGTTATATGAGAGAAGACCCCCATTTACCTAGATTTATGAGCTATCTGTCTCTATTTACCTTTTTTATGTTAGTTTTAGTTACTAGTAATAATTATGTGCAATTATTTATTGGTTGGGAAGGTGTCGGTTTATGTTCTTATTTATTAATTAACTTTTGGTTTACGCGGATACAAGCTAATAAAGCAGCAATTAAGGCAATGTTAATTAATAGAATAGGGGATATAGGATTAATGCTAGCTATTATATTAATCTGGAAAGAATTTGGGGTATTAGATTACTGTAGTTTATTCTCCGCCTTATCATCATCTTCAGCTTGTACTTGTATTTGTATACTACTAACTATAGGGGCCGTAGGAAAATCTGCCCAATTAGGGTTGCATACTTGGTTGCCGGATGCTATGGAGGGTCCCACACCTGTTTCGGCCCTAATTCACGCAGCGACAATGGTGACAGCAGGGGTGTTTTTAATTATAAGATCAGCTCCCCTTTTTGATTACTCTCCAACTGCAACAATTATTGTGGGGTTAGTTGGCTCCTTAACTGCTTTTTTTGCAGCTACAGTAGGATTAGTCCAATCGGATATAAAAAAAGTTATTGCTTATTCTACTTGTAGTCAATTAGGATATATGGTAATGGCTTGTGGCACTTATAGCTGTCTAAGTAGTTTATATCATCTATTAACTCATGCTTTCTTTAAGGCTTTATTATTCTTGGGGGCGGGCTCAATAATTCATGCTCTTTTAGATGAACAAGATCTTAGGAAAATGGGGGGGATAATCCGGGGCCTACCTTTAACATATGTATTAATGTTGATTGGTTCATTGTCTTTAGCTGGTTTTCCCTATTTATCTGGATTTTACTCTAAAGATTTAATATTGGAATTAACTTATAATAATTATTGTTTAATATCTATTTATTGGTTAGCTTCAATTACAGCCTTCTTAACTGCTTTTTATTCATTCCGATTAATCTACTTAAGTTTTGTGTCTAAGCCTAATTTAACACGTATAAGCGCACAACACTTACAAGAAGCTGATTGGAACTTATTGGGTCCTTTATTAGTATTAGCAGCAGGAAGTATATTAGTTGGTTATATTGCCCAAAATATGGTGTTTGCGCCGGGGATACGTCCCTTGCCGCTTGTGCCTACAATAGTTTCTTTAGCACCAGTTATTATGTCCGTAACAGGTATATTACTAGTGTTTATACTTCGTCCATATGTTGTCTATTATATTACACGCCCCAGTATATATGGTTTCTTATTTTATGCCTGGGAGTTTAATCAAATAGCAAATTATTATATTGGAAGCGCAGTTTGGAAGTTCGGCCATTTTGTGTCTTATCGTACTATAGATAGGGGAGTTTTAGAGATTTTAGGCCCCACTGGAATAGCTCGATTCATGGTTGAGAGAACTAAAGAGTTAAGCAGCCTACAATCTGGTTTATTATTTAATTATGCATTAATGATATTAGTTGGAACAGCTATCGCACTTAAGTACCTAGTCGCAAATTAGAACTTATGTATGATCTAGTATACAACATATCTATTCAGTGTAGTGGATTACTCATTCTTGTGTACTGCTTATTAACTATGATTCCTTATACCGAAGTATTATCTGTGTCTGTTCTTATATGTCCGTTTACAGATGTGCCGGTCTTAGGTCTTAATGAGCCCCTGCCCCCAATATTGCAACATATTTCTCCACTATTTCCGCCCAACCTCCCTATTGAAACTCCCGCTATACTTACCTTAGGTGTGCCCCTAGAAGCTCTTGAAGTTTCAAATGGTCTAGTTAATATAATGAGTAATCCTGATTGTATTATCGGTCAGTATATAGAAGGGTCAATAGAAGATATGACAATAACCTCTGAACACCACTTTGTCTGTGTTACTATTAATAATGATACCACGTATCTATTCAATATGCTTGATGGGCGCCTATTGAGGGAGTATGAGCCTGGAGACTTTGAGGGAGCCAACTGGGTTGAGGACGGCGAGCAATTAATGTTTTAATAAGGTTATATAATATGATATTAACTAGTCTAATTATTTCTATAATAATAAGTATAGTAAGAATAACATTAATTCCAAGGGAAAATAGTGTAAAATTACGCCAACAAGCGTTAAAGTGGTCTTTGATTACACTTTCTCTTTCTATTTTATTATTAGTTAGCCTTCATCAAGAAGCTCAATTTCAACAGATAATAGAATTCAATTGGGTAAGTACAATAGGTTGGTTTGAAGGTTCTCCTATATTGTTTGCTATTGACGGGATCTCTATATTTTTCATTGTACTAAGTACTTTATTAACACCTATTTGTATTTTAGTAAGTTGGAATAGTATTAAGTTTCTTGTTAAGGAGTTTATTATATGCCTTTTAGGCATGGAGTTACTATTAATTGGGGTATTTTCAACATTAGATCTGTTAATATTTTATGTGCTATTTGAGAGCATATTAATACCTATGTTCTTAATAATCGGAGTGTGGGGAGCTCGGGCAGAGAAGATAAAAGCCGCCTATTATTTCTTTTTTTATACTTTAGTTGGTTCAATATTAATGTTACTTAGCATAGCAGTTATTTATAGAATAACAGGTACAACCGACTACTTATCTTTAACTAACATTCAGATTGATAGTAACATTCAAATTTGGTTATTTATAGGTTTCTTCCTTAGTTTAGCAGTTAAGATACCTATGATACCTTTTCATATATGGTTGCCTCTTGCGCATGTTGAGGCTCCTTTAGCTGGTTCAGTGATTCTAGCTGGAATATTATTAAAATTAGGGGGTTATGGATTCATTCGATTCGCTTGGCCTCTTTTCCCCGAAGCAACAGAGTATTTAGCACCAATCATATTAACGTTATCATTAATAGCAGTAATATATGGAAGTTTAACTACTTGCAGACAGGTAGATGCGAAACGTTTGATAGCCTATTCCTCGGTAGCTCATATGGGAATAGTGACAATAGGCTTATTTACTCATACGATGGAGGGTTTAATAGCCTCTATATTCTTAATGATAGCCCATGGAGTGGTTAGCCCCGCTTTATTTATAGCAGTAACGCTGCTCTATGAGAGACATCACACAAGGTTAATTAGGTATTATAGGGGAGTAGTTATGACTATGCCCCTATTTTCTATCATATTTATGGTGTTTACTTTAGCTAATATTGCTGTTCCTCTTAGTTGTAACTTTGTTGGAGAATTTTTATCCTTAGTAGCTGCTTTTTCTACTAGTACATCATTAGGTATTCTTACCTCAACTAGTATGGTCATAGCTGCTGCTTATTCGTTATATTTATATAATAGAATTTGTTTTGGGCAACTTTCTCCATATTTAATATTTTCGAGAGATATTAATAGACGAGAGTTTAATGGACAATTACCGCTAATAGTGGCTATTGTATTATTGGGGGTAGTTCCATACCCCCTAATCGAGTTAGTTCGTGTATGTTTGCCCAGATTTTTATAATTTTCCTCTTTCCTGTGCCTACTTGGTTTTTTATGTGTGTGTGTGTGTGTGTGTGTGTGTATTTATTTTTAATGGTGGTAGGGGCAGGAGTTGAACCTACATAACCAGATTATGAGTCTGAGAACTTACCGTTAGTTGACCCTACAAGCTGAGCTTAGCTAAGCACTATGTAACCATGGCCCGGGCTAAGAGCCCCACCAGTAAATACATACATACAAAAACAACCAAACCACATCTACAAAATGCCAATACCAACTAGCAGCCTCAAAACCAAAATGATGATGACGAGTATAGTGATAACCTATTAGTCTAGCTAGACACACAGTCAAAAATACAGTCCCTATTATAACATGAAAACCATGAAAACCTGTGGCCATAAAAAAGGTTGAACCATAGACGGAGTCGGAAATCGCAAAGGGCGCTTCGTAATACTCCATAGCTTGTAGGGCTGTGAATTGAATTCCAAGGATTACGGTACAAGTCAGTGATTGTATGGCCTCTAATCTTTGTCCGCTAACTATGGCGTGATGTGCCCATGTAACTGTTGCTCCTGAACTAAGTAATATAGCTGTGTTTAATAGGGGCACAGAAAATGGGTCTAACACTTCTATACCAACAGGGGGCCAAACAGCCCCCAATTCTATAGTGGGAGATAAACTACTATGAAAGAAAGCCCAAAAGAACGCAAAAAAGAAGCAAACTTCAGAAGTAATAAAAAGGATCATACCATATCTTAATCCTTTTTTTACTATTTGAGTGTGGTGTCCTTGGAAAGTGGCCTCTCTAATAATATCTTTCCACCAAACAAACATTGTTAATATTATTGTCATTGCGCCTAAATACATTATCCATGTATAACTGTAATGAAAATATAACACTGAGCCCACTGTAATTAGTAGGGCCCCAATTGCGCCTATATAAGGCCATGGACTAGGATCCACTAAATGATAAGGGTGATAAGCCTTACTCATGGCTCCCCGGCGGGGAATCGAGCGGAGACTAATACTCCTACCCAACAATTATTCTAAGTGTGGGTTAATGTAGATTTAGAGTATCATTAATGTATATGGTAGTTAATAAACAAAATACATATGCTTGAATCAAGGCCACGGCAATTTCTAGTAAAGTTATAAAAACCATTACTAATATTGGGGCTAAGCTTAAAACTAACATTCCATTACTAATCATTGCAAACCCAAAACTTGCTAATATAGCAAATAAAAGGTGTCCAGCAGATAAATTAGCCGCTAATCGAACACCTAAGGAAATTGCCCGGGAAAGATAGCTAACCGTTTCAATTATAACTAATAGCGGGGCTAATGATAAAGGAGCCCCGCTAGGCATCATCATTGAAGCAAAGTTCCAACGGTATTGTGTTATACCCAATATTGTCACTGCTATTAAAATAGATAAACTTAGCCCAAAAGTAATAACAATATGGGCAGTTGGGGTAAACACATAAGGAAATAGACCTAACAGATTTAGCCCAGCAATAAACGCAAATAGGGTTATAATAAAAGTAAAATACTGATTTCCCTTATTAGCTGTAGAATCTTTTACTAATTCTAAAAAGTGGGTATAAACAATCTCTTGTATAGCCTGCAATCTTGTAGGTATTAATTTATATGAACAACTCCCTATTAATATTGCACTTAATAGAATAAGCATCATAAGAGAAGAATTAGTAATTATCCCCCCAATTATCCGAACTACATTAAATTGATCAAAGAAAGAAGCTGCCATATTGAATATATGTGGGAAATGTCCCTATCTACGGAGTATATCTTGTAGTATAGCATATGCTCGATTAACCCCGAGTCCCTTACTAGGGGCTGCCCCCTCTTCCTGTAGTATACTTCTTATACGTAAATTATTTTGAATTTTAGGTAAAATAAATAAACTCATAATACTATAAAGTGCTAACAAAATTATTAATGTCCAGCTATATTGAGTTAAATAAGCAGTTATATCTAAGTGAGGCATTATTCGATGATTGAAAGATCCTCTAAAGATCAGCACATAATGAAGATAGCCAGCTGATATATTTATCCATGCTAACAGCCTCTATAACAATGGGCATAAAAGAGTGATTAGCACCACATAACTCGGAACATTGACCATAAAATAATCCCGGTCTTTTAGCTAAAAATCCGGTTTGATTAAGACGTCCAGGCACAGCATCCATTTTAATAGCTAATGAAGGCACAGCAAATGAGTGAAGTACATCTGCGCCTGTAACTAAAACTCTTACATAAGTATCAATAGGAACAACCATTCTATTGTCAACTTCTAAAAGTCGGAGATCGCCGGGTTGAAGGTCACTCGTAGGTATCATGTAAGAATCAAATTCTAAGGTACTATCTTCACCTAAGGTAGTTTGATAGTCTGAATACTCATAAGACCAATACCATTGATGACCTATGGCTTTTACTGTCACACCGGGTTCTACTATCTCATCCATCAAATAAAGTAGTTTCAAAGAAGGGAATGCTATAAACACTAGTATAACTGCCGGTATTATAGTCCAAACAATTTCTATCGTAACCCCCTCAATAAGATAGCGATGATAAGCTTGGCCTGTTAATCCTCTTATAATTAACCACAATACAGTTGTTATTATAATAATTAAAATAAACATAATTTGGTTATGTAGAAACAGAATCTCTTCCATAACAGGACTAGCAGCATCTTGGAAGCTTAGTTGAAATGGCTCAGCCGCGTCACGTAGGAGCGAGGCCTCTAATAATGCATTAATTGGAGTTTTCATTCTTCTCTAGCCCTGTTACTTTGTTGACACACCCAAAAGCTTTTCCAATTCCGTATATATGGCCCCAAGAGTGTTCTCACCTACTTTAGATTACTTTTAATCTAGAGTAAGCATGAACAAATATCTTACACGTTGGCTATTTTCTACTAATCATAAGGATATAGGTACTTTATATTTACTATTTGGTGCTTTTTCTGGGATGGCGGGGACAGCTTCAAGTATGTTAATACGCCTAGAACTGTCCGCCCCAGGTAGTATGTTAGGAGATGATCATCTATATAATGTGATTGTAACATCACATGCTTTATTAATGATTTTCTTCCTGGTAATGCCAGTAATGATAGGGGGATTCGGAAATTGGTTTGTGCCAATTATGATTGGTGCGCCCGATATGGCCTTTCCTAGATTAAACAATATCAGTTTTTGGTTATTACCGCCTTCTCTAATACTATTGGTTGGGTCTATGTTTGTGGAACAGGGGGCAGGGACAGGCTGGACCGTTTATCCCCCACTATCAAGCATTCAAGCCCATTCAGGGGGAGCAGTGGATATGGCTATATTTAGTTTACATCTAGCTGGTATCTCTTCCATTTTAAGTTCTATTAACTTTATAACTACTATAATTAACATGAGGGTTCCTGGTATGAGTATGCATAGATTGCCCCTATTTGTATGGTCTGTATTAATTACTACAATATTGTTATTATTATCTCTACCAGTGTTAGCTGGTGCAATTACAATGTTATTAACAGATAGAAATTTTAATACAACATTCTTTGACCCTGCGGGAGGGGGAGATCCTATTTTATTCCAGCACTTATTTTGGTTTTTTGGACATCCTGAAGTCTATATATTAATTCTCCCAGGATTTGGTATGGTATCTCAAATTATACCCACATTTTCTGCTAAACAACATATTTTTGGTTATTTAGGTATGGTCTATGCTATGATTTCTATTGGAGTATTAGGATTTATTGTTTGGGCCCACCATATGTTCACCGTTGGTATGGATGTCGATACTCGTGCCTACTTTACTGCTGCCACTATGATTATTGCTGTTCCTACCGGGATTAAGATATTTAGCTGGCTAGCTACTATATATGGGGGAAGCCTGCGGCTTGATACACCTATGTTGTGGGCTATTGGCTTCGTGTTCCTATTTACCATTGGTGGTTTAACTGGAGTTATATTAGCTAATAGTTCATTAGATATAGCACTACACGATACTTATTATGTAGTGGCTCACTTCCATTATGTGTTATCTATGGGGGCCATATTTGCTATATTTGGAGGATACTACTACTGGTTTGGGAAAATTACAGGTTATAGTTATAATGAATTATACGGTAAGATCCATTTCTGGATTATGTTTATCGGAGTTAATTTAACTTTCTTTCCCCAACATTTTTTGGGTTTAGCCGGATTACCTAGAAGATACTCGGATTTTCCTGATGCCTATCAAGATTGGAACTTAGTGAGTTCTTGCGGGGCTGTAATAGCCCTAGTAGGAATTATATGGTTCTTATACTTGTCTTATGAGGCACTGGCAGCCGAAAGACCATTTAAGGGGTGGTCAACTTCGCCTGGCTCGTTAGAATGGTCTTTATCTTCTCCGCCTGCTTTTCATACTTATAATGAATTACCGTTTGTTTATCAGCGTAAATTAAGTCATGGGGATGATTTAAATATTATTTCCACACTACTCCTTTGACCTTGGGGAGTATATAAGGCAATGTGTTCTTCTAATACATGCAAGGCCCCGAGTCGGGGCCCTACTGGTGAGTATAAAACGGATATTATATCGGTTGACGTATTAGAATAGGCGGGATAGTGGCCCACCTGGTCGAAGATGCGTAGTATAGCCACACTTTCACTGAAACAAGGGGAAGACATTTTGGCAGCAGTAGAGAATCTTGTGCAATGAGTAAACGCTTGACACAGGGTTTCACACTGAGGTCTGTCTAACTAAGTGCCAGCAGACGCGGTTAAACTTAGAGGCCCAGTTTTTATTTCACATTAGGCGTTAAGTATGTAGTGAAGCATGAGAATAAAGTAAGGTAAACCTCTTGGTAGCGGTAAAATGTTTGAAGCAAGAGTGGAAGTTCGAAGGTGGAGACTCCTTACTTCGTTCATGGTGCATATTCATGAAATACGAAAGCCTGGATAGCAAACAGGATTAGATACCCTGGTAGTCCTCGCCCTAAACTTATACAATAGCTTTATTAGCAAATAACCTTATTGTGTGCCTGAATACTTTGATCGCAAGATTGAAACTCAAAAGGCTTGGCTGTTCACTGTTTGAATCAGAGGAGCGTGTAATTTAATACGATGATCCGCGTGTCACCTCACCTTTCCTTGAAAGCGAACCATCTACAAAAGGTAGTCCGCTCAGGCATTGCATGGCCGTCGTCAGGATAACAATAAATGTTATCCTTAACCCGATTATGGATTAAGTCAGGTGTCATGGTCTTTATGGAAAGGGATATTATGCGCTACATTCTCTTAAACAATATACACATTAAATTAAGAGGCGGAGATTTTCTGAAACGGGAATCTTAAGTAGGATTTGATAGTAATCGGGAAGTAGAGCGTCCCGGTGAATTCTCACCCAGTGTTAGCACAAATCGCCCGTCGTCCCCTTCAAGTTAAGGATACGAGACGCCCCGCGGCGGGGTTATCCCTCCTTTTCGAGGATGGGTAAGTCGTAACATAGTAAGGGTAAGGGAACTTGTTCTTGGGCCAAGTTGTGCGCGTTCAATACGTACTTGGCCGCCCTCCGTAACTAGGATGATGAGTACTATTATTTCAATTATCTTTAAAACGCTTGCAATAATAATACCTCTGTTAGTGGCTATAGCTTATTTAACTTTAGCAGAGAGAAAGGTATTAGGGTATATGCAAGCACGAAAAGGACCTAATGTAGTTGGTGTCTATGGACTATTACAGCCTTTAGCTGACGGATTAAAATTATTCACTAAAGAGATGGCTATTCCCAATCATGCTAATCTGTCGGTTTATATTGTCGCCCCGATTCTATCGCTTACTTTAGCTTTTTTGGCTTGGGGGGTTATTCCTTTTAGCCCTGGGATTGTGCTGGCTGATATTAATGTTGGTATCTTATATATCTTTGCTATCAGTTCTATTGGGGTGTATGCTATTTTAATGTCTGGTTGGGGAAGTAATTCTAAATATGCATTCTTAGGGGCTATCAGAGCAGCAGCTCAAATGATTAGCTATGAAGTGTGTATAGGGCTTATTCTAATATCAGTAATATTATGTGCAGGTTCTCTTAATATTACTAAGGTTGTTTTAGCCCAAGCCGAAATTTGGTATATAATACCTTTATTTCCAGCTGCTTTAATGTTTTTTGCTTCGGCATTAGCTGAAACTAATCGGGCTCCTTTTGATCTTACCGAGGGAGAATCAGAGTTAGTATCTGGATATAATGTAGAATATTCTAGCATGTCGTTTGCCCTATTCTTTTTAGCTGAATACGGCCATATTATTCTAATGAGCTGTTTGATAAGTTTATTGTTTTTAGGTGGTTGGGCACCTTTTACAGGGATTCTAGGAATGGGCTGCTTAGCCCTTAAAACCACCGTAGTAGTGTTCGCATTTGTGTGGGTGCGAGCTTCTTTCCCTAGAATGAGATATGACCAACTTATGTATTTATTGTGGAAGTCGTACTTGCCTTTCAGTCTTGGTTTAATCGTTTTAGTTTCTGGCCTGTTGATAGGTTTAGATGCAGTGCCTTGCTAGCATTAGGAGATAGCCCCCAATATGGGGGGGGTTAATGCTCACAAGCTTCCTGAGCGCATGCATATGGAATCACCAAACAAAATGTTACGAATAAGAACTCAACACCCAATAATCTCTATTGTGAATGGGGTTCTGGTTGATCTACCAGCTCCTTCTAATATTAGTTATTACTGGAATTTTGGTTCTTTGTTAGGACTTTGTTTAACTATTCAATTGATTACCGGAATATTTTTAGCTATGCATTATTGTTCTGACGTTAGTTTGGCTTTTGACTCAATTTCCCATATTTTAAGAGACGTTAATTATGGTTTTATGTTAAAGTATATTCATGCTAATGGAGCTTCATTATTTTTTCTCTGTGTTTATATCCATATGGGCAGGGGACTCTATTATGGGAGCTACATGAAAATGGACGTTTGGAATATAGGGGTTATAATTTACTTAGTGATGATGTTAACAGCCTTCTTAGGGTATGTATTACCTTGGGGACAAATGTCCTTTTGGGGAGCAACAGTTATTACTAACTTTTGTTCTGCTATACCTTATATAGGAACAGATATTGTTCAGTGGATTTGGGGGGGATTTAGTGTATCTAACGCGACTCTTAATCGGTTTTTCTCTCTACATTATCTTTTTCCTTTTCTTATAGTTGGATTAGGCATATTACATATTCTTAGTTTACACACAGCTGGGTCAAATAACCCCTTAGGTATTGACTCTAATATAGACAAAGTTACCTTTCATGTTTATTATACTTATAAGGACTTGTTTGGTATAATGGTACTTAGCACTATTTTAATTATACTTTGTTATTTTATGCCTAATGTATTAGGTGATCCGGAAAATTTCATTCAAGCCAATCCTTTAGTAACTCCTGTTCATATCCAACCAGAATGGTACTTCTTATTTGCATACGCTATATTACGCTCTATACCCAACAAACTTGGGGGGGTCTTGGCTATGGTATTTAGTATCTTGGTGTTATTATTATTGCCCCTTATTCATACTAGTAAATTAAGAGCTTTAACGTTTAGGCCTTTAGGTAAAATAGCATTTTGGTTTTTAGTGGCTGATTTTATACTATTAACCTGGTTGGGGGCCAATCCAGTAGAGGAGCCTTATGTTATGGTTGGTCAATTTGCTTCTATATTCTACTTTACCTACTTTTTATTATTAATACCTCTGTTAGGTTGGGCCGAAAATAAGCTGCTATATTTTAAAGGGAGGGTCTAAGGTCAAGCCCGCAATTAGGGCCCTGGGCACAGAAATCTATCATAAAATTAAGACTAAAATAATACTAATGAGCCTGCGGCTTAATCGGACATTCACTAGTGGGTTAACACCCGGGATTATTGGGTCTATGGTCGTTGTTGGGGCTGAGGGGTTACCAGCCTCTCCCCCCTTATTGGACTATTTCAATGGGGTCTTAATCGGCCTTCCGCCTTTGCCCACTGGGGTATTTATGGGCTCTGTATATTTAACTGCTTTAACTCAGCATGAAGCTATTCTTAGTGGGATCCCTCTGCTTTATTTGCCGGGAGAGTTGGTGTGTGATGCCGTGGAAAATAAGGTATACTTTAATGATTATCCTGTGGGCCCCGTAATTGAGATGCCAACTTCGGAGACTTACCTTCAGTTGCGCGTTGGGGCTAATGTGAACGGGCTGCCAGGTTACAACCTGCTCGTGACCATAGGTGAGAGGACCCATATTTTTAGGGACTACGGAGAGTATCTGGCTAGTTTTTCTATCACAGACTCCCTCCTAGATATAGATAATTGGCTTTCTACTCACAATCGCGTCCACCTCTCTTTGCCCTCTCCCTGGCACTTTATGATGGCCATACAATCAGCCCCGCCACTTGACAGCTTTTTACAAGTCATTGAGCGTCACGAGGGGCTTAACCAATTCAACCAGCCCATCAGCCTTATCCAGCACAGCTATATGGCGGAAACCCGGCAGGTTCTCTCCCAGGCGCAAGATAATTTAAACAATGGGCGGGATATAAATTTTGGAATGGCCGCTCTCCATAATGCAGAAGCGCTTGAGGCATATTCCCCAGAAAGGGGCCCCTTAGGTGTTGGCCTATCTGAGGATACGCTTAGTAGTGTAGAGGGACTACTTTCTCTTGGTAGTGAGGCCCCCCCCCAGCTGTCAGCTCTCCTGAGTGTTATTATTTTACTGATGGGGAGAGCTCAGCCTCGGAGAACTCTTCACATGAATAGTGTATTTATTGTTATCTCCTTAGTAATAGTTGTATCTAGTTTTATGGTTATATCTACGCCGAATCCTGTTTATTCAGTATTCTGGTTAGTTATTGCCTTTGTTAATGCTGCTGTTATGTTTATATCGTTGGGATTAGACTACATAGGCCTAATATTTATAATTGTCTATGTGGGGGCTATCGCTATTTTATTCCTGTTCGTAATTATGTTAATTCAACAGCCTAATAAGGTATATTCTCAAGATCACTCGCATTTTTTACCTGTAGGATTATCTGTTATATTCCTATTTTCTAGTTTACTCACCAATAGCCCGAAATATATCAGCAATCCTGTTATAGGGTCTAAAACTAACATTGGAGCAATTGGAAGTCATCTTTATACAACTTATTATGAGTTAGTGTTAATTGCTAGTTTGGTGTTACTAGTAGCTATGATAGGGGCCATATTATTAGCCAAGCAACCAAATTCACCTTTTTTGTATAATTTCTATGGTGAATCATTACGTAGTAGGCAAGATCTCTTCCTACAAATCAGCAGAGAGCACCTTTAGGTGCCTTCTGGCCAAGTGCTAGTGCACGTCTCCGCTTAGAAACATGGAGTTCAAAGGAATACTAATACTACTTATCGTTAGCGGGACATTATCAATTCTAATCTTAGGGGCATCTTATCTATTAGGATATAAACAACCCGATATGGAAAAAGTGTCAGTCTATGAATGTGGGTTTGATCCTTTTGATAACCCGGGGAATCCCTTCTCCGTTAGATTCTTCTTAATTGGTATCTTGTTTTTAATATTTGATCTTGAAATATCTTTTTTATTTCCCTGGGCTGTCACATATATGGGCCTACCTTTATTTGGATATTGGGTTATTATGTTATTTTTATTTATCTTAACTTTAGGGTTAATTTATGAGTGGATAGAAGGGGGCTTAGAGTGGGAAAACTAGCCTCTAATTGGTATAGCGTATGTCTTATTTAATATTGTCAATTGTCATCTTATTAATCGGAATTTTAGGTATTATTCTTAATAGAAGCAATTTAATTATTATGTTAATGTGTGTAGAGCTAGTTTTACTGGCCTCTACTATTTTGCTTCTATTTGAGTCTCGTGTGCTTTACACGCTTTTTGGTCAAATTTTTGCGATTGTGATTCTAACTGTCGCAGCTGCCGAATCTGCTATCGGTTTAGCCATTATGGTTAACTATTACCGTTTACGTGGTACAATTGCTGTTCGAGCCTTAAATTTATTAAGAGGTTAACTCCTAATTAGAAATGAGCCAAATACCTATGCAATATTTTAACTTAGCGGAGGAAAATTATTCTAAGTATGGATTATCAGTAATACAGCTTATACAGATTGGTAAGTTCTATGAACTTTGGCATGAGCCTGATACTCGTAGTAAGCAACAAGCATACTTTCAAGCCGAGTTATTAGTTGCGTCATCCATGCGAAGTGGGCCTTTGGGGGCAACGCCACCTATTGAACAAGTTGCCTCGTCACTTGATATGAGAATAACGTCGCCCGGTAAAAGATCCTTGCTTCAAATGGGGTTTCCAATTTATTCCCTTACTACCCACCTAAGTACCTTGTTGGATAAAGGTTGGACTGTTATAGTTATCGATGAATTAGTCACTGGTAAATCGGGACCAAAACAACGCGCAGTGTCTCAGGTCTATTCTCCTAGTTGTAATTTAGAGGACTGTTCGGAGTTATCCTATGTGTTATCGATTTATTTTTCTCAAGACAACTTATTAGGTATTACTTTATTTTCAGCCATGAGTGGGCATAGTATAATGTTTCCTGTCTCTTGGACGGACAGAGACAAAGTGGCCCGGTTATTAATTAGCTATCGTATTAGAGAAATAGTAATTTGGGTAAACTTGGGGGTTGGCTTAGATATTTTAACAAATAAAATATATAATTTGTTAATTGATTGAAATTTATTCCCCTCTGAGCCCAATGCTAAAATTGAAGTTATGGGAGAAACACTAACCAACTTGCCGTGTTATTTATCTTATAGGTACGAAAATAATAATAAGGAGTGGCTTTTGCTCCATGTTTATGTGGGCATTAACGCAGAGTGGTTTAACAAAAATTATCAAGAATATACCCTTAGTAAGATATTTCAAAGTACTTGGACAGAAAATGTTAATCAGGTAAATCTAATTAGCCTTTTAGGAGTATTACACTTTATTAACGATCGAAATCCTGATCTTATTAAAAACCTTCAGCTCCCCGAGTGTTACAATTCTGCTGTTAGCCCCCTAAACTTAATATTATGTAATCGAGCAGAATATCAATTGGACTTATTGCCTAAGGGAGGAAGGCTGGGCGGGCTACTTAGTTTGGTTGATTACTGTTCTACTGCAATGGGTAAAAGACTACTTAAATTCAGACTTCTTAACCCCATTACAGATTATTATGAATTAAATCTCCGTTATGAGGAGATTGCTACATTTAAACAATTAATTGACAAGAAAATATTTGACAATTCCGAGTTAAAACACATTAAAGATTTATCTTCTTTACATCGTCAATGGGCAATATGTGCCTCGAGTGATACTGCCTTGCCACCTAAAAAGTTAAGTAAAATTTACCATTCTTATTTGTTTGCTAGTCAACTAATAAGTAAGTTAACAAATAATAAATGAATTAATGTTCAATTACCCCCCTCAGTCGGGCCCCAACTAGAATCGCTAATTGAGGAAATAGGCCGAGTTTTCCAGGTAGATAGCCTTTTAGGTGATTTTAAATATGTATTACGGCCAACTGATAATTTAACTAACCTCCTTGCACAACAACAAATTTTAAGGGCCCAACTTACAGAGTGGGCCGAACAGACTTCAAATATTGTGTTTCAAGACACAATTTCTATTAAAGCTGAATATTTTAATAAAGAGGGCTATGCTTTCGCTATTTCGTATAAAAAGTTAGTTAAGTTAGAACATTACATAACTAACGCCCCCATGTCCGATAATCCAATTATTGTGTTGGGTAAAAGAGGAAGTAGCCTTATAATAACTAGTTCCACCATTCAAAAAGTCTCAATCAAATTAAGTTTATTAGAAGAGCAAATTAATACTTATGTTAAACAAACTTATAACCGGGAACTTAAAAGATTATATTTTAGTTATTCTGAGCTGTTTTTACCCTTAGTAAATATGATTTCTAGATTAGATGTCGCACTAAGCGGGGCTATTGCGGCTATTAAGTTCAATTATACTAAACCCTGCTTAACACTAACGAAACACCAACAAACCAGGGGATTAATTGAAGCAATTAACCTGCGACACCCACTAGTAGAACAGTTGAACACTCAAGAAGAATGTGTAGCCCATAATATTAGTTTAAAGGATCAGGGAATGTTAATATTCTCAGTAAATGGTGCAGGAAAATCTACTCTACTTAGAACAATTGGAGTCAACGTAATCTTAGCTCAAGCAGGAATGTATGTAGCTGCAGACTCATTTAGGTTAAGACCTTATCACTATTTAATTACTCGTATTTTGGGGGGGGATGATCTTCATAAAGGCCAAGGTACTTTTGAGGTCGAAATGAGAGATCTTTCAACTATATTAAAGCTAGCTAATTATAACAGTTTAATATTAGGGGACGAAATTTGTCATGGAACAGAAGTCAGTTCAGGGACAGCAATATTAGCTGCAACAATTGAAAGATTAACAGCTGCACAAACTAGTTTTGTTCTTTCTACGCATTTACATCAAGTTTTTTCTTTAATTGATTCGCCAGTTCGGTGCTATCATTTATCTGTTATGCAACAAAAAGATTTGGGCCTAATTTATGAACGTAAATTGAAACCTGGTCCGGGACCCTCCCAATATGGCATTGAAGTTATGGGCCACATAATTAATGACAAAAAATTTTATAATAGTGCTTTAAAATATCGTAAACTTATTAACTGGGAGCCACCATCCCGAAGTGGGTTAAGTTCTTTAGCAGTATTCCGCCCTTCTAAATATAATGCTCAAGTTTTTATTGATTCGTGTGAAATATGCGGAGCTCCAGCGAAAGCTATCCACCACATTCAACCTAAGAAATTATGTAATAGAGGATTGAATAGAAGGTCTAACTTGGTGCCAGTCTGCTCAAGCTGTCATTTAGATATTCATAGAAATAAGATCTCTATTTTAGGTTGGAAGAGAACCCCGGGACATAGGAAATTATATTGGGTTTATCTTAATGAGTCTTTAGACAGTGGAACTGAGTAA